AGACTTGAAGAATGACCTAAAATTCCTTCTAATTGAAGATCAGTTTTTTGTCGTAGGTCTCGCGGAAAAAAAGGAATAGGTCCATACGGAATGAAAGCAATAAATATTCCCAGAGATGCTATACCAACTGAAATAGTAGCATTGGTTAGAAATTCCAATAACCAATTCTCATAATTTATTTTATGGGAAAGACTCAATGATGGATCTAGCCAATGGGATAATGAATCGGGACCCATTTCTTCTCGAGGGAAAGGAACTCCTATAAATCCAACAAACAAAGTAGGTATTGTTAATATAAGTAAAGGAAATAACATTGTATTATCTGATTCTTTAGGATGCGGAGGATATTCCTCTCGAATAAATTGAGTTGAAACAGAATTCTTTATATTTTCGTCACTAAATTCTTGAATATTTTCTGAAGGTTTAAATGATTCTATCTTATTCTGCGCAAGTGGCAATGCAGAATCCGTTTGTTTCTTACTAGATGTTCCGAATCGTAAATTTCCCCATAGAGAGACATAAGAAGAAATGAAATTTTTGGATGAATTGGCGCGAAAATCTCCTTCGAGAGTAAGAAAATACATACGAAACATATAAAATCCAGTTAATCCTGCTGTGAACCGAGCTATCCATCCAAGAATAGGAAAATATAACCAACTATCAGCAAGAATTTCATCTTTGGACCAGAAACAAGCGAGAGGCGGAATACCACAAAGAGAAAGTGTACCTAAAAGAAAAGTGGTTCCTGTGATTGGCATATATTTTCTCAAACCACCCATAAGAGCTATATTTTGGCTTTTGTCGGGACAATATCCAACAATAGGTTCCATGGAATGAATTACTGATCCAGATCCGGGAGATAATAAAGCCTTAGGATAAGCATGTGTAATAAGATGAAACAAAGCGGCTCGAGAGGAACCTATACCCGGAGCTAGCATCATATAACCCAATTGAGACATAGTAGAATAAGCTAAAACTCTTTTAAGATCTTTTTGAGCAAGAGCTATAGTAGCTCCTAATGAAGCTGTTATTCCACCTACCCAGGAGATTGGACTCATCACGAGAGGTAAAGCTTTGAGAAGCGGGAGCATTCGAGCCACAAGAAAAATTCCTGCAGCTACCATAGTAGCAGCATGAATAGGAGCTGAAATAGGAGTAGGTCCTTCCATTGCATCAGGTAACCATACATGAAGTGGAAATTGTGCAGATTTAGCTACTGGACCCAGAAGGAAAAGAAAAGCACATGGAGTAGCAAAAAATAAACTAACCTCATGATTAGCAAGCGACTCATTGAATCGTTCAAATAAATCCTCGGATTTTAAACTGCCTATTATCCAATAAAAACCTGAAGTTCCTGGTGATAATCCAAAATCTCCTACACGATTAGTTATAAAAGCTTTTTGACAAGCATTAGCTGCACTTGGTCGGGTGAACCAGAAACCTATTAATAAATAGGAGCACATTCCTACTAATTCCCGAAAAATATAAATTTGTATCAGATTGGGGCTGAGAACTAGTCCTGACATAGAAGCATTGGGGAGACTGAGATAGGCAAAAAACCTGACATATCCTTGGTCATGGGACATGTAACTATCACTGTAAATCGTAACCATAACTCCTATAGTAGTAACTAATACTAGCATGATAGAAGTAAGTGGATCAATTAGATAACCCACTTCTGAAGTAACATTTTGATTGGGAATCCAAGACCATGAATATTGATAACTGGAATTACCAGTGATTTGTTGCCAAAAGAAATAAAAAGAAAAAACCATAGCTATGCTTAGCAGTAAGGTACTGATAATGGCGCATACGCGACGGAGACTCCTAGTTGCCTTTGGGAGAAGCAATAATCCTAATCCTATAATAATAGAAGACAGAAGTGGAAATAAAGGTATCATCCAAGCATATTTATATATTGATTCCATATAATTTTTTATCATAAAATAGAACTTTTTATTCTTGATTTATAATCTATAGTATCGGGAGATGCAGTAGAATGAACAACAATTTTTTTTTAATCATATGAATACAAATCAGATTAATAAAAATAATTATTATTTTTATTTTTATTTTTATTTTTATAATTATAAAAAAATGAAATTTATTATTGATTAATAGGAATAATAAGAATATTTTATAACTGAATTATATATTTATCTATGAAAAAGTTAATTACGACAAAACTTGACAATAGATAAAACAATTGAAAATACTTGTTTTATTATAATTATTAACAATCTAAAATTTTAAATTGATAACTTTTCTATTTGTAAAATATATTTTGTAACGAATACATACGCAGTAATTGGAACCGGGGGTGAACAACTCCGAGTAGAGCCAGGAAGATTTTACGATGTCCGTTATTTTGCATCACTGGAACCGGACAAATTAGGCCCAAATACCAAGATATTAATTCATCGAGTACTAATGATTTGTAATGAATCTACAATAAATATTGGACAGCCTTGGTTAAAAGGTGCAATGATTAAAGGGAGAATTTTACATTCCCGTCTCGGTAACAAAATTACCATTTATAGGATGCGTTCTAAAAAGAAAATGCGACGTGAATTGGGACATCGACAAAATTTAGTCCGATTCGTAGTGGATTCTATTTGTTTTAACGGAAAAGATCTTTATAAATAAAAAGATTAGTTTTTGTATTATGAAATTCAATATTTTATAAGCATTAGAAGTATTTCCCGAAAATCATTCATTGAGTTACTTCACCAATGGCTATATACAAAAACCATAGATATATGTTTTTGCACTAATATATTAAAATTGAGGGGCATTCGTCGCTATGGCAGTTCCAAAAAAGCGTACTTCTGAATCGAGAAAGAGAAAACGTAAAACTGTATGGGCAGCAAAAGCTTATGAGATTGCAAGAAAAGCTTTTTCCCAAGCTCGATCTGTTTTGACTGGTCGTTCCAATAGTTTTTATTACACAACAAATGGTGATATTTCTAAATGAATTGGATCTACATCTACCAGTAGATTGAATAAATCATAACAGGGATAAGAAATTGAAGCTTTTGCTGAGGTGCTACGTTCGGTTCCGGAGGGACAGACACTTTGTAATGAAATCACCAAGCAAAGAAATAAAAGAGTTAATTTTTGTTTATATTGTAATATCTATTCATGCTGAATCAGAAAAAAAAAAAATTCATGCTGAATCAGAAAAAAAAAATTAAACTTATATATTTTCCTTCTTATCATTCATAGCCTAACTACTAAGTGTACCCATTTGCTATTGATAAGATTAGATTATGTAAACAAACCTTGAATGAAAAGGTGATTGAGAATAAATAATAAGAAGTGTTTTACGAAGGGATAATTTAATATCGAAATGTAAATTCAGATCTTTTTGAAATACCTTATCATAATGGTGAGAAAAAAAAAAACAGTTTAATAAAATTCATAAATTTTATTAAACTGTTTAAAATAAAATGATTTTAACAAGAAATTAAGATACATAAAAAGATTTCCATATATATATATATATATATATATATATATATATTTTTTTATATAGAATTGAAAAAGTTCCGAAATGTCTATTTAGTAACAGAATTTTAAAAATTATTGAATTTTTAATTTCTCTCGGAACAGCGGGATTCGAACCCACGACCCCCATCACCCCAAGATGGTACGCTACCCAGCTGCGCTATGTTCCGTTGGAACAAAATGATTCATTACAATCCTTTCCTTATAAATATTAATTGACTTCATGTTGACTTTCAAAATTATCGAAAAAAAAAAATTAATTACAATGTAATTTGACATTTTGACATAAATAATGCTATTATTCTTTTGATGAGCCGCCATGGTGAAATTGGTATACACGCTGCTCTTAGGAAGCAGTGCTAGAGCATCTCGGTTCGAATCCGAGTGGCGGCATTTCCTCACATATGCATGCAAAAAAATAAAATATATTACAAAGAAACCTAGAAAATTCCATTTTTAATTTTTTAATTTTTTAATTTTTTAATTTTTTAATTTTTTAATTTTTTAATTTTTTATTTAAAGACTTATTTATTGTATTTATATCCACTTATAATAAATTAATGAGATATAATTTTATTTTCATTAGTCGTTTTCGTCTTAGAATAATATAAGAGATCCAATTCATTATGATGATACTTAGAACTCTAGAACATGTATTAACTCATACATCTTTTTTTCTTCTCTTTCTTGTAACTCTTCTATATTGGGGAAATTTGGTTCTCACGAAGAACGAGAAGATGAGTGATTTGGGACAAAGATGCATGATAATTGCTTTCATTTGTATTACAGGATTCTTACTAACTCGTTGGCTTTACTCTGGGCATTTACCATTAAGTAATTTATATGAGTCATTCATGTTTTTTTCTTGGAGTTTATGTTTAATTCATACAGTTACGGAAAATCGAAGCAAGAATAATTGGTTGGGTACAATTACTGCACCAAGTACGATGCTAACCTATGGTTTTGCTACTTTGGGTCTTCCCAAAGAGATGCAACAATCCACAGCCTTGGTACCTGCTTTGCAGTCTCATTGGTTAATGATGCATGTAAGTATGATGATGCTCAGTTACGCAACTCTCCTATGCGGATCCCTTTTAGCAATAGCTTCTCCAGTCATTACATCAAAAAAACATATTGATATTCCACTATTTGGTGCTAATACAAACCCATATATTTGGTTCTTTCTTTTCAAAAATAATAATAAACGAAAAGAAAGTTTTTTTTTATCAAACACTTCTGTTTCGTTATCTATAAATTCTGATAAGAACCAATTAACTCAACAATTAGATCATTGGAGTTATCGAATCATTGGTCTAGGGTTTCCTCTTCCAACTATAGGTATTCTTTCTGGAGCAGTTTGGGCTAATGAAGCATGGGGTTCTCATTGGAACTGGGATCCCAAAGAAACTTGGGCTTTGGTTACTTGGCTCGTATCTGCAATTCATCTGCATACTAGAATAACTAAAGGCTGGCAAGGTAAAAAACCAGCAATTGTAGCTTCTTCAGGGTTTTTTATAGTTTGGATCTGCCACTTAGGTGTCAATCCCTCGGGAAAAGGTTTGCACAGTTATGGATGGTTGATCCGGGTATGATTCAAAGTCCACTAGATACTATGACCAAAACAATTCTGAAAATTCTATGGAAATATTTTGTGAATATTTCCATAGAATTTTCAGAATTTGAAAAAACTTTAGCTACTAATTGATTCTAATAAACGAAGAATAGTAACAATCAAAGTGAAAACTATGATATGATTATATGGTCAAATTTTAATTATGAATTTAAGAAAAAGTTCATTTAATTCATATCTGTTATTTTCAAGAATTATGAGACAAAATGAATTCTACTTTACTATTGCATAGAAATAGAACCAAGTTAGGATATAAACCTATGCCTATTATAGGTAGTAATAGACAAATCAAGATGTAAATTTCTCGTGGTCCGGAATCCACAGCATAAGAAATTGAAACGTCAGAAACTTTATTATTATATCCATAGAACATTTGACGTAACATGGATAACAAGTAAATAGGAGTTAAGATTATTCCAATTGCTTCTATTATAGTTATAATTGTTTTGAAAGTAAGGGAATAGTTTTGACCACTAACTATTCCTAGAAAAACCATTGATTCTGCTACAAAACCACTAGTGCCCGGTAATGCAAGAGATGCCATTGAGAAACTACTAAACATGGTAAATGTTTTAGGCATTGAAGTACCTATTCCTCCCATTTGGTCAAGAAAAAGGGTGCGTGTTCTATCATAACTTGCTCCTGCCGAGAAAAATAATGCAGCACCAATCAATCCATGAGAAATCATTTGTAAAATAGCTCCATTTAGACCTATATTTGTTGCAGAACCAATTCCGATAAGTACAAAACCCATATGAGATATCGATGAATAAGCAATTCTTCTCTTTAAATTACGTTGACTTAAAGAGATTGAAGCTGCATAAACAATTTGAGAAGCTCCTACAATTACTAACCATGGAGCAAATATAGAATGAGCATGCGGTAGTAATTCCATATTAATCCGAATTAATCCATATCCTCCCATTTTTAGAAGGATTCCAGCCAAGAGCATACATGTACTATAATGTGCTTCTCCATGAGTATCCGGTAACCAAGTGTGTAAGGGAAAGATTGGTAATTTCACAGCATAAGCTACGAAAAAGCTTAGATATAAAGCTATTTCTAATGCAATGGGATAGGATCTATTAGCTAAAATTTGAAAATCTAGTGTTGGTTCATTGAATCTATAAAGACCCATAGTTAAAGCTCCCATTAAGAGAGGAATAGAACCACCAGCAGTGTACAAAATAAATTTTGTAGCTGCGTATAGACGTCTCTTTCCTCCCCACATAGATAGAAGTAAGTAAACGGGAATCAATTCCAATTCCCACATGAGAAAGAAAAGTAAAATATCTTGAGAAGCAAATAATCCTACTTGGCCACTGTACATTGCTAACATCGAGGAATGGAATAATCGTGGACTTCGAGTAACTGGCCAAGCTGCTGAAGTAGCTAAAGTAGTGACAAATCCTGTCAGTAAGATGAGCCCGATGGAGAATCCATCGATTCCTAATCTCCGATGAAAATCAATGAGATTTATCCAGTTATAATCTTCTCTTAATTGAATGAATGAATTGTTAATATCGAAATGGTAACAGAATGTATGGGTTATTAAAAGGAACTCTAACAAGCAAATGCCCAACGTATACCATCGAATAATTTTATTTCCCTTATTATAGGAGGGAATTAATGGAATTAATAAACCTGCAGATATAGGCAAAAGAACAATTATTGTTAGCCAGGGATAGTTGCTCATAATAGGGATAAAGAGTACTCTTAATGGAAAAACCCATATTTGAAAATTGAGTATGAGTTTTTCTCAAATGAGTATGAATTTATATTAAATAGGTAAAACTTTTTAGGAAAATCTAATAATTCTCTTACGTCTATTGGTCAGTAAGCTAGACCCATACTGCGAGTTGTTTCGGATCCCAAATAAACACGTACACTCAAAAAATCTGTTGGACAGGCGGATTCACACCTTTTACAACCTACACAGTCTTCTGTTCTAGGAGCAGAAGCAATTTGATTAGCCTTACATCCGTCCCAAGGTATCATTTCTAATACATCCGTAGGACAGGCCCTTACGCACTGGGTACAACCAATACATGTATCATAAATTCTTACTGAATGTGCCATTGGATTAATTAACTTCCATTGATTGGATATCATAAGCCTTAGATTCGGTAGGATTCTATAATATATCACCAGTGGCAATATTTCATGGATGAAATTCCATCGGTGAACTTAATATTAGTAGAAAATTGGGAAAAAACTATTATCTATTTTTTGATGAAATAAAAGAACTTTTAGACTCAAATTCTTATTGGTATGACCAATAGTTTCAATCAATAGCAAATAATATTAATGAATTTTTTATAAAAAGCAAATAATATTAATGAATTTTTTATAAAAAGCAAATAATATTAATGAATTTTTTATAAAAAGCAAATAATATTAATGAATTTTTTATAAAACAATGTTTTTTTATTTATTGATCAAAATAACATGTTAATTTTATATACACATATAAACATTTATCAATGAATAACTGTATAAATGTATCTGGATTCAAATGACTCTGTTACCATTTCAACAAATCAAATTGATCGATACGAATTGATTTTCTATTGCGATAGATGGCCGAAACAATGGCTAATCCAATTGCTGCTTCAGCAGCTGCAATAGCAATAACAAAAACGGAAAAAATTTCTCCCTTTATTTGTTGAATGTCAAAATAATTAGAAGATGCTACAAAATTAACATTAACTGCATTGAAAATTAACTCAAGACACATAAGTGCTCTGACCATGTTTCGACTTGTAATCAATCCGTAGATACCAATGCAGAACAAAAAGGCACCTAGAAAAAGTGCATGTCCAAGCATAATGAATTAACTCCTTATATAACTCAAGTTATATCTTAAGTATAAATAATAGTTATACAAAGTTTTTATAGTATTCATAAAATGGGAAAATCATCTTTGGTCTTTAATGCTTCACTTTTTCCAACTTCAACTGTTTCTTCTCGACGAGCTATAGTAATAGCTCCTACTAGAGCAACTAAGAGAATTATAGAAAGTAGTTCGAATGGAAGCGAGAAATCAGTTAATAAATGAAATCCAATACGCTGAACGTTATTCGTTAAAGGTTCCTCTATGATCTTATTCGACGATATGATTAGGAATATTCTGGACCATGACGTATTCAGAATCACAGCAATTAGTGAAAGAAAAAGACTTGTACAAAGTGCTGAAGCAATACCATCTCCTATAGTCCAATATGTAGAAGAACGAAAAGATTGTGGCTTATTTATCAACATAACAGCGAATACAATTGGAACATTTATGGTTCCTACATAAATTAGAATTTGTACAGCAGCTACAAAATCTGCATTCAATAAAAGATATAGAAAGGATATACAGACGAGAACCAACCCTAACAGAAAAGCAGAATAAACTATATTTATGGATGAAACTACTCCTAAACTTCCTGGAATGACACCTGACTCTAGAAGGACCAAAATAGCCTTATAAAATGGTTCGGGTAGATCAGTTATGTTCACAATGAATTAAAATCCTCTTTATCACAGATTTATTAGTTAACTCGGACAATAAATTACCTCATTTTCGTAGACTTTTTTCCTACATATAAAAGATACAAAACAGAATAAGAATTGTATACGTTATTATATTAAAAGTTGATTAAAAAATAAATTCTATTTTTACTTTTAATTATGAACCTAGTGCAATAAATTGGTGACGTTTCTCGAATCAGAATGTCCCTCCAAAATTCCTTTAGGTAATTGAGTTAATCCCGAAATAACTCTAATTGTAGAATCTTCAGTCACTGATATGGGCAAACGTCCTAAAGCAATCTGGTCATGATTCAATTCATGACGATCATAAGTGGAAAGTTCATATTCTTCGGTCATTGATAAACAATTGGTAGGGCAGTACTCGACGCAGTTTCCACAGAATATGCAAACTCCAAAATCAATACTGTAACTTTTTAATTGCTTCTTTCTTATGTTTCTCTCAAATTCCCAATCAACAACAGGTAAATTAATTGGACATACACGAACGCATACTTCACAAGCAATACATTTGTCGAATTCGAAGTGAATACGTCCGCGAAATCGCTCTGATGGAACTGATTCTTCGTAAGGATATTGAATGGTAATGGGTAAACGATTCATGTGATCCAGGGTCACCATGAAACCCTGACCAATGTATTTTGCGGCTTGTATTGCTTGTTGACCATAAATTTGGAGTCCCCTGACCATAGAAAACATATTAAATATCCTCGAATGAATTATTTGGTTTGTGTCCTTCAACTTACAAATTGAATCAATTTGTACATTTGTAAGAGTTTATTCCAATGAATATTTCATAGTAAAAAAAGTTTAAAAGAAGCTGTTAGTAATAGATTACCCAAAGCAACAGGCAAGAGAAATTTCCAACCAAGATCTAGTAATTGATCCATTCTTACTCTGGGTAGAGTCCATCTTGTTGCGATAGAAATAAACAAAAATAAATAAGCTTTTGCTAATGTAATTATGATTCCTATTGTGATACTAAAAACCTCACTAGTTTCATTAGTTAAATTCCATCCCAATTGGTCAAAATTTGGTAGAAATGGTAGGGAAAGATTCCATCCGCCCGAATAAAGAACCGTTACAGATAATGAAGAAGTTAGTAAGTTTGGATAAGAAGCAACATAAAATGAGCCAAATTTAATACCTGAATACTCGGTCTGATAACCTGCAACCGATTCCTCTTCTGCTTCTGGTAAGTCGAAAGGCAATCTTTCACATTCTGCTAGGGAGGAAATGAAGAAAGCTACAAAACCTATGGGTTGACGCCATAAATTCCATCCCAAAAAACCATATTTAGATTGTGCTTCAACTATATCAACTGTACTCAAGCTGTTAGATAATTATAGTCGATGCTGACGTTACTGTTAACATCTCTACTCCAAAACCGTACATGATACTTTAGCATCATACGGCTCCTCAATGGCTTTTGGAGAAAAACCTCGGTGATTCCCCTCCTACGATGAATTGAACCGATGAGATCCCGTCTGCTCTAGCAACAAGAGCTTCTGAATCTATCTCAACCTTTACAGTTCCTTGTTGGCACTGGCTCAGATCTCTTAATGAAAGACTATAATAAGTCTTGTTTTTCTTATACAAATTCAATTTCGTTAACTTTATATCCATTCAGGATTCCATTTCTAAAATTGATTCTGAATTAATATTAATTAAAATTTTAAATTATCATTATTTATTAGAGATTGCAACTGTAAAAAGGATTACTTCGTTCCCGATAGTCATTTTTCAGTAGATAGGGATATACTTCAGATCGGGGCTCTAAGGAAGTACTACTTGGTCATCTCTACTAATGCCGAGTCCTTATCCTATTATTAAAAATATTCAGAAAAAAAAAAATAGTTTTTTTCCTTTTTTTTTCTACTAATCTTTTGTGTATTTTAGTGTTCCTAACCATCTACCTCTGCTTGATTCGAAGTATGATAATAGAAATTCCATACATCTTATCCTTTGCCCCCGCTGCCAGGCTCTGGTGACTGATTTTTCTCAACTCCCAACCTGGGGTACACAGTTCTCACTGTATTTTGCATGCTTTCACTCTTGTACATAGAGGATGGGACTTGATCTTATTACTGCGGATTAAGAAGCTGTTTGATCTCACCCATATGACTATCTAGTTCTCAGGGATAGTAAAAATAACTATCCATTTAATTGACCTTGTCTTTCATTGAAAAGAGTCAATATTTTAACGAGTCGCACGTAGAGATATTGATAACACACATAAAGCTAAAGGAATTTCGTAACTAATAGATTGAGCTGCGGCTCGAAGACCACCTAAAAAGGAATATTTGTTATTTGATCCATACCCTGCCATAAGAAGTCCGAGAGGAGCAATACTTGAAACGGCGATCCAAGAGAAAACACCTATGTCAAGATCAGCTAAAATAATCCCATGTCCGAGAGGGATCACTAAATAACTTAAAAATACTGGTACGACCACCACAGCCGGTCCAATATTGAATAGGAAAGAATCCCCCCTAGATGGAATAATATCTTCTTTTAACAGTAGCTTTATTCCGTCTGCTAATGCTTGGGTAATTCCCAAAGGACCAGCGTGTTCAGGTCCAATACGTTGTTGCATCCCTGCGGATATTTTTCTTTCGAGCCATACAATGACTAGAATTCCTGTAGTAACTCCTAATACAGAAATGAGAATAGAAGTAATAATCCATGTAAAGCCAAATAAATCTTTAGGAAATCCTAACCCATAAAATAAATCGATAACTTGTTCCTCAAGATTTTTATAAATCACCATTTCAACGATCAACCTCTCCCATAGTAATATCTATACTACCTAGAATTGTCATAATATCTGCTAATTTCATTCCTTTTACTAATTGAGGAAGAATTTGCAAATTTATAAAACCAGGTGGGCGAATTTTCCATCTCCAGGGAAAAGCACTGTCATCTCCCATTAGAAAAATTCCTAATTCTCCTTTAGGAGCTTCTACTCTTACATAATGCTCCTGTTTAGGTAACTTAAAGGTAGGAGAAGGTTTCTTACCTATAAACTGATATTCAAAATCATTCCATTCTGAGTTTTTTCCTTGATTCAGTCGTCGAGCCTCTGAATTTTCATAAGGTCCCCCTGGAATAACTTTTAAAGCTTGTTGAACAATTCTTACGGACTCTTTCATTTCTCCAATTCGTACCAAATAACGAGCTAATGAATCTCCTTCTCTTTGCCATTGAATTTGCCAATCCAATTCGTCATAACATTCATAATGATCAACTTTACGTAGATCCCATTGAACTCCCGAAGCTCGTAGCATAGGCCCGGATAAACCCCAATTTATTGCTTCCTCTCTACCAATAGTACCTACTCCCTCGACTCGTTCCAAAAAAATTGGATTGCACGTTATAAGTCTTTCATATTCATCCACTTTTGGTGAGAAATAGTCGCAGAAATCTGAGCATTTGTCTACCCAACCGTAAGGCGAATCTACAGCTACTCCTCCAATACGGAAATAATTATGCATCATTCGCATACCGGTGGCAGCTTCGAATAGATCATATATCGTTTCTCTCTCTCTAAAAATGTAGAAAAAAGGAGTTTGCGCACCAATATCGGCCATGAAAGGTCCAAGCCATAACAAGTGAGAAGCTATGCGACTTAACTCTAGCATAATAACTCTTAAATAACTAGCCCTTTTAGGTACTTGAATATTAGCCAATTTCTCTGGCGCATTTACAGTTATTGCTTCTGTAAACATAGTGGCTAAATAATCCCATCGTGTAACATAGGGAAGATATTGGATAATTGTCCTATTCTCTGCAATTTTTTCCATTCCTCTGTGCAAATAACCAAGTACGGGTTCACAATTAATAACATTTTCACCATCTAAAGTAACAATAAGTCGAAGAACACCATGCATTGATGGATGATGAGGACCCATACTTACTATCATGGGATTTTTCTCTGTAGCAAGCACGGTCATATGCCATTCCCTTTCAAATAAAATTATGAATGAATAATAATAGAAAAAATTCCATTCATTTCTATTAGTATATAATTACAATAGACGTTTAGCTAAAGACTATGAAAATTCTAACGTTTTTTTAGTCCACGAATACCTAATTGATCAATCAAATTTTCGTAACGAGGTGGATTTTCTCGATATAGATAAACTAAGAGACGTTTACGTTTCCCCAAAATTCTCCACAAACCTCTCTGGGATGAATAGTCTTTGCTACGCAATTTCAAATGATATGTAAGTCTTGAAATTCGATTAGTTAGATTATATATTTGAGATTCAACAGATCCTGTTTGTTTTTCAGAAATTGGGGATAAACGAATAAATGGATCCTTATTTTTAGTCATAGAAACAAATGCTCCTGGATTATATTACAAAGAAGAATAAGTTTAAATCATAGCAATTTAGTAGTTTTTCCAAAAAATAATTAAAATAACGAAATTTAATATTTTAGATTTCTTATGAAATAGAACAACATTTTTTATTCAAATATTATTAGCAAAGAACTTAACAATTTTTTTATCTTCAGGTAGAGAAAATAAAAGGTAGAGAAAATAAACAAAATTTTACTTTTCATTCTGTGAAGAATTTTACTCAAATAATTACAAGTAAATAGTAGTGATTTATTTTATTTTTTGTTTAATTTAAGTATTTATAACGTAATCTCGATATCTGTAGATATTTGTATCGAGAAAATCATGGTTACAAATAAATACTTTTATTTATAACCAATAATAAATAGAAAAAAGTATATCAAATTTTTTAATAATGGATGGAGGGATACATACATATTCTTAACATAGCAAATCGACTTCCATTGTTTGTATTAAACCAGAATCTATTCATACAAGCCGGATCTTCTAATCGATAACTAGGCCAAAGAAAACGTTTAATTATTTGATTTTTATTTGCAAAATTCTTATCCTTCCCTATTAACTGTTCGTAGCTCTGTCCATTCTTGCCAAAAGTCCTTCTATCCAATTCTGCATTTTGGTTCTTATTTTTCTCCAAATCCGGAGAATTTAATATTCTTGATTCTATACGACGTCTCGGAAGTAAAATATCTTCAAGATTAGAATAACTTGAAATAGTTTTTCCCTTATTTTCAATGATTTTTATGCGCGGTATGGATTCATCAAAAATATTCAAATCTAAATTTCTTTTGAATCGATTTTTAAACTTTAGTAGAGTACTTATCGTCTTATACATCAAAATTTGGTCATCTAATACTCGTGGTAAACGAAATTCTAAATTTTTAAATGTTTCCTTTATGCTGTCTCTGCGAATAGAAAAAACAAGTGCTTCTATATTTTCGACTATATTAGCAGGAAGCGAAACGAATTCGTCTTGATTCTCAATTAGAATCGTCAGAAACGTTACATCTCTTAGTTTTTTCACAATTTTTTCCAATTCTTTAGATGTTCGCTTCCATTGATAAATAGATTCATGACATTCTCTATCTTCAAGTAATTGTTTATCTTTCAAACTTTTATTATGTTTTTCTATTAGAACAGAAGAATTCGGTACTTCACTTCCAAAAACGTTTTTTGTTTTCAGAAGTTCAGGAAATAACCACAACTTCATCTTGAATTCGAAATAAAGATTCTTTTTCTTATCAATTTTTTGAAAATCAACTATAATAGGATTTTTACTATTTTTTTCATCATTGACTAATTGGGATTTACATATTTCTTGAATACGATTATTAAATATGATTTGTTTTTCTTTACTATGCCACATCGGAAATTTGTGAATTCCTGAATCTTTAGTAAAATCAAGATAACTATAGGATAAAAGGTTATATTTGTGTCGTCTGCTAAGTTTTTTGGTTCGTTCCCACGAAGGATCTGTAGCAAATGCGTAAGAAATCTCTTCATCAAAATGATTAGGAAAAATTTCTTTCATTTCCCAGTGTTTGGTAACCTCGTTTCTCCATGTTCGTGGTGCAATCTTACACCAAATATGTGAAGGTAAGTTACATCCATGGAGACATCGTAACCAATCTCTCCAGTCCTCTTCGCTCAAAATTTGTGGTTTCTTAAAACTTGATAATACTCCTTTTTCATCCGAAAGAACTTTGGAATCTTCTCTAATAAAAAAATCTAATTTCCAGTATTCTAATAAATTTCTTAAATAAGACTTATTTATTGTTTTTATTTGCCATATCTCGTGAAATACATCTGCTTGAGATACCAAATTTATATCCTGATTAGGATTAACTCCTGGATCTTTCGCTCCCTCACTAGGAACAAATAAATCTTGATTAACAGACTTATTATTCTTTGTCTGTGAATGGAAAGTATTATTATCAAGATAAATTACTTCATTACAAATCGTTAAAATATTTTTTACCAAATTAATCATTAATTGTATGTTGAATCGAATTGAATAAAAAATATTTTGAGAAACATTTCTATTTATTTTTTTGGAAAAAATACTTATTGGATGAATATGTTCCTGAATCAATTGTGTACTCTTTCTACGTAATCTAACAATTTTTCGATAAATTTGAATCAATATTTTTCTCAATTTTAGTTTTTTCCCATCATTGGGATACTTCTTACTTATCCCTTTCAAATTGGTATTAGTTTCTATTCCATCAGAAAAGGTTTGTTCAGTGATTCGTTCAATTCCATTACTTTTTGGGATTATAAAATCTCCCAATTCATCAGTGATTATTTCAGTCCCATATTCAAATTGATTTGAACTTTGTGAAGAAACTTTGTCACCACTTTTGGGTGTAATTTCAATTGGTAATTCATAAAAAGTCTCGTTATTTATTTTTAAATCTCTTTCGTTTTTGTATTCATTATTCGGTTCAGATTCAAAAATATCGTTGCTTGTAGGTTTATTAACTCGAGTTTCTGATACTGCAGGAATATCAGATTCGTCATAAATATCATATTTTTTTCCTAATGGAAAAAACTTGTAATAAAGTTGAAGATTTTGTGTAATTTCCGATAAAAAAATTTTCCGTTTCTTCTTCAATTCTTTAATGACAGGTTTCCAAAAAGAAGGCTGTTTCTTTGTATTACCAAAAGGTAAATCAGTTTGAGATCCCCAGACTGTTAAATAACCATAATCAATTCTTTTCTTCTTTGATAAAATATATGAATCTTTTGTTTTGTCATCCAAAAGAGTCTTTTTGATTTCATTTCTATCATCATAAAATTTAGTATCTAGTTTATTATCTTTTATTTTCAATTGTTTGAATCTAGAATTATGCCAAGGTTTCAGATAAAAGGGATACAGAATTTTTATTTGAAGACCTTCTCTATGCCATAGGTTTGGTAATTGGTATACCGAAACTTCAGTACCATCATAATTACATTTTATATAAATTTCGTTACTCCATTGATTCCAATCCTCTTTCCATTCAGGAACTTGAAAGAATAATATACGAATAATATTTTTGGATATTATTAATAAAGGTATTACTATATATTTTCTTATATATGATTGTATGATTAGTAAACAACCCCTCCCCCAATGAGCCGATGAAAAATCCCATCTGTTTGCTATTGCGAGACGATCCGCTTCTGTTCCTTTTTCAGCAAAAGCTTTTTTATCCGAATCTGAAAAAAAAGGTATTAATCTCTGCTCTGTTTTTGTAGAAGGTGCAAAAGTCGATTCTACATTTATTTCATCTGATACTTCTAAAGAAGATTGAAGTGGAGTGGGTTTATCCATTATTCTTAAAAAAAATGGAGAATGTGTTTTAAGTTGTAGGTAATTCCATATCAAAGTTTTACGTCTCCGAGCACGCATAGATCCTATTACGAGGTTTCGACGAAAATCCGATTGTTGTGAAAAACGTTTTACTATTCTAACTTTTTGAAGTTTTTCGAGTCCAATTTCTTGACTTATTGTCCTGAAGACATAATCGAAATTTTTCAATTTTCTGTAACGAACATCGCTAAATGTAATACCTATAACATCAAACTTATAGTTTACTAGTTTCGAAGTCCATCGAGGCATTTCTTTTCTAATTTCCTGAACTTGAGATTCTTTCCGGATTCGTAATGTTTGCGTCATCAAAAACATAATATCCTTTACTTTTATAGAGTTACTTGAAAATAAATCTTTCCAAGAATTCATAAGTTTCTGCCATTTGATGTTTTCTAAATACCTAAAATAAGAATCTCTTTGTTCGGGAGAAAGATTCAAAACATCTTCCCAGTTAATACTCGAATTTTCAGTTGTTTGTTCATGCAAATAGTGTGTATGTTTGGTTACTGTTGCAATTAATTCGGGAGAAATATTTGGCTCATTTGAAGTTACTAATGTTTGTTCGTCAAAAAAATCAACTTGTTGTAAATCCGTTCCAGGTTTTGCATCGTTTAATGTTTCTTCAGTAAGCAAATTGAATATATTACAAGCATCTGGGGTTAATGGTTCCCAAGGTAGTGGCAAATTCTGGCGTTCTAATCTTTGCCAGCGAATAGAAATCCAATCTTTGAGTTTATTATTCCTTTTGGATAAATCCAATACTATTTGTCTCTTCATCGATTCAAGGGACTTTTCATTCAAAATCCAGGGTGACTTTGATACTGCGATTCTTCCACGGAATCTTTTATTCAGAAACGGATCATATGTCTTAATAGATACTTTTTCTTTATGATCAGATAATTCATTTCTGTTTTCGGTGACATTTATAATTAAGAAGCTCTTGTCCAGAGCTCGAATTCTATTTGTCAATTCATTATCTAAATCATCTTTTCTTTGTTTCTTGGTATTAATCCATTCTCTATAAATATCTTCAGATGATGAAGAAATATCTGAAATATTTAAATATTCTTTTAGATCTTTTTTGAAGATTGAGTAACTAGGTAAAGATGTAAAAGATATTCTTTGTCTTCCATCACTTGAACATGTATCAAAAAAATATTGAGAGACTTGTTTTTTCACGGTACTATTATCATTGGGACCATTTTCAATGTATCGAAACGGTCGGTTCCATTTATGATAATCGAACAAAATAGTAGGCCATGGTTTAGTTACCCATAACGATTTTACAATTTTATTTTTGCCCGTTTTGAATCTATCACGTATCTTTTTAGTAAAAAGAGGTACTGGGGCTCTGCCCAAATATAATAAACAAAGAGCTAAAATAATAATACTCAATATTTGATTAATTATACTTTTTATTGAAAGATAGTTTAGAGATGAATCACGTTCTATACGGACCATAAGCAATTTAGCCAGATTCATGAATGAGATATAACCACCTAACCAACCACAGAGGCTACTTATTACAAATGAAAAATCATTGCTATAACGAAAAAGCAAAAGATTCAGTGATCTTGTGAATACGGGACTTGGTAAAATAACGGGATTGAATAATGAAAAAATAAAACTATCCAAAAATATTTGACGAACTCGAACATCATTAAGTGATTTTATGGGGTATAGGGGTTGATGATCCAAAAGATCCTTGGTTCGATACCAATAGAATAACATGTATGGTAGAACTAGCAAAGTTATTGCATGGGGTTTCACCAACATAACATAGAGAGGCCAATAGTATACTGACAAATTTGTTATTAGTTGTCCTATGATCGAACCAGTTACGGCTAGTGTACCACCAAGATTTCCTACTAAAAGAAAGGCTCTTATCGATAAGATCTGGGAAGGACCAATAGGTAATGCCGCGGGGAATCCATAATAGAGTCCGAATAATATAAGCGGACCTGAAATATTTAAAAGCGGACTTGAAATATTTATCCATGATATCAGAACCCATAATACAGAAAGCAGTAAGGGAGTGCTTGTTATCACAGTAAAATACCTTTCTCAAGAGCATAAAAAGGGAATGGAATAAATTCCATAATCTTTTTTTGATTTATAAACATAAAAAAAAGGTCCATTAACGTTCATTTTGTGATGAAGTATTATTCCCTTCAAGAGCATGAAAGGAATTGAAATAGATTCCATAATACTTTTCATTCATGAACAGTAAATAGGGTCAAGTAACGTTCATTTCTCCTGATAAAATATTATCCCATTTTTATCATTAATAACCTCTTATTAATAACCACTGAATACATACCTTTTTTATATTACAAAATCTTATTACTTATTAATAAGTTTATTTTTTAAATTGATGATTAAATTAATGAATTGTTGTCTTTTTTTACGATACTGGTCCAATCAAAGTTTTCTAAACCATTATCATTATTATGTCTTAAGGGACGGATAATAGATTCAAGAATATCTTTTGCATTAGTAAATCCATGAATTTGAGCAAAGGTAAATTCGATCGACCACCTCGTATTAATTCCTCTTGCCTGTAATGGGTTAGCATGAGCCATTCCAGTGATGACTAAGTCGGGTCGTAATTCACGTATACGTTGTATCTGATTATAATTGTCTGGTTTTTCTACAATTCGTGGCATGGGTATAAACATATCCCTACATGTGTTTTGTAAAAAATCCAATTCGGCGGCTTGATATCTCTTATCCATATATGGAATACCAATTTCATAAACAGTCATTCCACATCTAATTAAAAATCGTGCTAGAGATATTTCTAAAAGGTTATCCCCCATAAAAAATACGGATTTTCCACGTACTAGATCGAGATAATCTTTTAAACTATCCCACACCTTTTTTTCCCTTTCCTTCAAACCCTGAGCTTTAATGCCAAATACGGAACAAATCTGTTCGATCCAAGCACGTGTTCCATCGGGACCAATAGGAAAAGGTGCTCCAATTAATTTACACTTTCGACATCGAACCAAACTCGTAGCTGTACGACTTGGGAATGGATTAACGCCACAGACATAAACTTCATCCCCTAATGATGGAAGATCAGTATATATTTCAGTAGGTATCCAACCCGATACTTGAATGGATTGGCGTTTCAATTCCGAACCAAGTTGAGAAGCAACGGCTGAAGGTAGGGATCCAAAAAGAACTAAAGGAGGATTTTTATTTGGATCCAGAATTGGTTCTTTCATTTCTTTATGATTAAGAGGAAGAAAAGAAAATAAATATTTATCCTGTATCGGTTGATTTTTTCCATCAACGAATGAATTTCGTTCCGGACAACGGTGCGTCATAGCAGCTGGTACTGTATCTTCTCCCTGAGTAAAAGCATAGTCAAGTCCATTTGCTCTTGCTACTACAATTGGTACTTGAAATTCAGTTTCTAGTTTTTGTGCTATACCCTCCAAATCCATTTTTATTATTTCTGTGGTACAGGTACCGATCCAAATAATAATACTAGGATTTCTATTTTCAATTATTCGAATACACAATCTTTTCAATTCTTCATAATCATTCAATTTAGCTGAGATATCTCCTTCTTCTGATTCCGCCATAGCATAACGCGGTTCCGCAAAAATCATAACTCCAAGGGCATTTTGTAAGAAATAACCACATGTCTTTGTACCTACTACTAGAAAAAAACTATCTTCGATTTTTTGATATAACCAGGCTACGCAGCTAATAGGACAAAAAGTGTGATAATTACCTGTTTCGCATTCAAAAGTGAGAGTTTTAGATATTTCCACTGACATAGATATATATATATCCTAGATTGATAAACAAAATAATTTGGGTCTTAAATCAGTATCATAGAATCAAGCAAATTTTCTTTAATTTTATGTTCTTCATTTCCAAGAGGATTCAAGTAGGAATCGGAAAGTGAACTGAATAATTCTCGATCGGAAACTTCTTTTGGTACAATCCCTTCCGGTTGAGACAATATTTGATCCGCTGTATTTGAATAGAAATCACAAACATGGTTAAGATAAGGTTGAGATTCAACCATTTCAAATATAGTTTTACCTTTTATTCTAGATACTCGAATGTTTTCAATGAGAGGTAATATTTCCAATACGGGCATTGGACAAACTTCTATATATTTATCAATAAGGTCTCTTTTCGATGTGCGATTCCCAACTAAGCCTGCTAATCGAAGCGGATGTGTATGGGCTTTTTCCCTAACAGAAGCAGCAATACGATTAGTTGCAAATAAAGCATCAAATCCATTGTCTGTAATAATAAGGCAATAATCCGCATAATTTGATGGAGAAGCAAAACCTCCACGGACTACATCACCCAATACATCAAATGAAATAATATCATATTCATAAAAAGCATTTAATTCTTTTGACGATTTCACTGTCTCTCCCACTACATATCCTCCACATCCAGCTCCTGCGGGTGGTCCTCCTGCTTCTACACAATCCACTTTTCCATAACCTTTATAAATAACATCTTCAGGCCAAACATCTTCGTAATGATAATCTTTGATTTGTAAAGTATCTATAATAGTAGGTATGAGAAAACCCGTAAGGGTAAAAGTACTATCATGTTTGGGATCACATCCAATCTGTGAAACTCGTTCACCTCGTCTTGCTAAAGCAATTGAGATATTACAACTCGTTGTTGATTTACCAATTCCACCCTTTCCATAAATTGCTAATTTCATTTTTCAAAACCTATTTGAAACTATTTAATATTCAAACATTAACTAATTTGGTCATATTTAAATCGGGTCCTACTGCGATTGCGTTCCAATCAATAAATATTATTTTATCTATCATTATGAATTAATTAGCTCAAGTACGATATGATAACATACCATAATTGGTTCATATTATAAAGTTAAATAAGAAAGCTCTGGGGAACAAAAGGGTCAGTTTACACATCATATTACATGTCATAGGATTAGGATTATTGCTTCTCCCAAAGGCAACTAGGAGTCTCCGTCGCGTATGCGCCATTATCAGTACCTTACTGCTAAGCATAGCTATGGTTTTTTCTTTTTATTTCTTTTGGCAACAAATCACTGGTAATTCCAGTTATCAATATTCATGGTCTTGGATTCCCAATCAAAATGTTACTTCAGAAGTGGGTTATCTAATTGATCCACTTACTTCTATCATGCTAGTATTAGTTACTACTATAGGAGTTATGGTTACGATTTACAGTGATAGTTACATGTCCCATGACCAAGGATATGTCAGGTTTTTTGCCTATCTCAGTCTCCCCAATGCTTCTATGTCAGGACTAGTTCTCAGCCCCAATCTGATACAAATTTATATTTTTCGGGAATTAGTAGGAATGTGCTCCTATTTATTAATAGGTTTCTGGTTCACCCGACCAAGTGCAGCTAATGCTTGTCAAAAAGCTTTTATAACTAATCGTGTAGGAGATTTTGGATTATCACCAGGAACTTCAGGTTTTTATTGGATAATAGGCAGTTTAAAATCCGAGGATTTATTTGAACGATTCAATGAGTCGCTTGCTAATCATGAGGTTAGTTTATTTTTTGCTACTCCATGTGCTTTTCTTTTCCTTCTGGGTCCAGTAGCTAAATCTGCACAATTTCCACTTCATGTATGGTTACCTGATGCAATGGAAGGACCTACTCCTATTTCAGCTCCTATTCATGCTGCTACTATGGTAGCTGCAGGAATTTTTCTTGTGGCTCGAATGCTCCCGCTTCTCAAAGCTTTACCTCTCGTGATGAGTCCAATCTCCTGGGTAGGTGGAATAACAGCTTCATTAGGAGCTACTATAGCTCTTGCTCAAAAAGATCTTAAAAGAGTTTTAGCTTATTCTACTATGTCTCAATTGGGTTATATGATGCTAGCTCCGGGTATAGGTTCCTCTCGAGCCGCTTTGTTTCATCTTATTACACATGCTTATCCTAAGGCTTTATTATCTCCCGGATCTGGATCAGTAATTCATTCCATGGAACCTATTGTTGGATATTGTCCCGACAAAAGCCAAAATATAGCTCTTATGGGTGGTTTGAGAAAATATATGCCAATCACAGGAACCACTTTTCTTTTAGGTACACTTTCTCTTTGTGGTATTCCGCCTCTCGCTTGTTTCTGGTCCAAAGATGAAATTCTTGCTGATAGTTGGTTATATTTTCCTATTCTTGGATGGATAGCTCGGTTCACAGCAGGATTAACTGGATTTTATATGTTTCGTATGTATTTTCTTACTCTCGAAGGAGATTTTCGCGCCAATTCATCCAAAAATTTCATTTCTTCTTATGTCTCTCTATGGGGAAATTTACGATTCGGAACATCTAGTAAGAAACAAACGGATTCTGCATTGCCACTTGCGCAGAATAAGATAGAATCATTTAAACCTTCAGAAAATATTCAAGAATTTAGTGACGAAAATATAAAGAATTCTGTTTCAACTCAATTTATTCGAGAGGAATATCCTCCGCATCCTAAAGAATCAGATAATACAATGTTATTTCCTTTACTTATATTAACAATACCTACTTTGTTTGTTGGATTTATAGGAGTTCCTTTCCCTCGAGAAGAAATGGGTCCCGATTCATTATCCCATTGGCTAGATCCATCATTGAGTCTTTCCCATAAAATAAATTATGAGAATTGGTTATTGGAATTTCTAACCAATGCTACTATTTCAGTTGGTATAGCATCTCTGGGAATATTTATTGCTTTCATTCCGTATGGACCTATTCCTTTTTTTCCGCGAGACCTACGACAAAAAACTGATCTTCAATTAGAAGGAATTTTAGGTCATTCTTCAAGTCTTCTATATAATTGGTCATATTCCCGAGGTTATATAGATGGATATTACAATATAGTGTTTATCAAAGGTACACGAGTATTAGCTAAAATAATTTCTTTTTTTGATCAATGGATCATCGATGGAATTGTCAATGGCGTCGGTATTTCGAGTTCGTTCGGTGGAGAAGGATCGAGATACGGAGAAGGAGGAAGAATATCCTACTATTTATTTGGATTTATATCTGGTACAATCATATTATTATTAGTAGTAATAAATTATAAACATGATTTTTTTCCTTAAGATTCGTTTTTCTCCCTTGGTTAAACCTTCCGGGAAAGGAGAAACGAAAATAAAATAAAAATAGGGATTGATTTCCCTCACTTCCCTACTTCCCACTACCTTACCGCTTCATCCACACCAGAACCAACGGGGGCGGCAGATCGGATAGAATCTTACGTGTTCTTCTAGCATTCGACCAGCCTATGATCCGAAGGCTATACAGCATAGAGTAAGAAGAAAGGTGAAAGGACCGACGGGGAACCTTCTCCTGCTTGATTGAAAATAAAAAATTATGTGACTTAATAAATAGCAGTTCCAAGTGCTATAGTCTGCTTGGAGAGATAATAGGTAAAGGATGTTGGGACGACCATCCTACCATTACCTGCTAGCTTTTGTAATAGAAACAGGCCCTTTTTATTTTGCCTTTGCCTTTTGCAGGTATGGGATAGAGAGAGAGGTCTTTGTTGCCTGCCCCTCGGTGGAGTGAGTATACCTAGCGAACCAGCAGGATTGCAGCACCGTGGAAATCGATCGATATGCATCTCGGGGGGGACAGTGGAGAAGATCATGGTGATGGTTGACCGCCTCCCCCCCCCCCCCCCCCCCTTGTCTCAGCAGGGGCTCTCTCTTCCTTCCCGGGGAGGCAAAGGGATTGCTGCTATCGTTACCTTTTATCCGCTCCCCCGGGGGAGGCGAAGGGATTGCTATCGTTATCTTTTTTCCGTATAATAGAGGGTAAGGTGCACGCAAAGTTCCCAAAGTTCTGAAGAAAGAAAGCTTTGAGTTTTTCAACGGTTCATGCATGCACTGGTCATAGGTCGGTTCGAAAAACAAGAGTCTTTGAATGTATATAGAATCGAACCTTCCGCATTGTTCCTCAGTAGCTCAGTGGTAGAGCGGTCGGCTGTTAACCGATTGGTCGTAGGTTCAAATCCTACCTGAGGAGATCTCTCTTTTTTTCTTCTAAGGACTTGCTTTGACTGTTAGGAGTAGGTAAAACGTCGCTTGTCATTATTTGTCTTGTCATTATTTGTATTAATGCAAAATAGCTAAAAACAAAAATAAGGATGTACTTTACTTACTCCCGGTAGTCTCAATAAGAACGAATGGAAGCAACGGTCTCTTTGGAGTACCGAAAAGCTAGGATAAGCAAATCCATCATTCTTTGTTCTGATGGCATTCATTGCCAGAGTCCAATCGGGGTAAAGACTTCTATTTGCTTGATTTGTTACTAGCTAGTAAAACCGTTAATCTTTTTGTTGAGAATCATTGATGACAGGGTCCCTGCATGCCGTCAATATCTTGACGTGGACCTGGGATAATATCCCGTTCCATAGCCCCAATTAGCTATTTTGACTAGCCAATTGATAACTCAGGTAATGTACGAGCAGTCTGTCAGAGATGCAGTCATCAATTCTCTTGAAATGCTACTGCCACAATTTCATTCATTTTTGCAAGCAAGCATATTAATAATGAATGAGGAGCATATTGTTGCTGAGACTCTGCCAAAGAAAGAAAGCCCGGCGGCAGTAAAGAAGAGGGTCAAACA